TTTTCGTCTTAAACCTTGGCACCGATCTAAGCTACAATCTCCTAAAAAAAATTCAACGAAAAAAAAAGAACAACGACAACAAACAAAATTTTGTTTTTTAACAGTTTTGGGAATGGAAGTTGAATTACCTTTTAGTTCTGCCCGAAACCGACTTTTCTTTTTTGAACCCATTTTCCAAGAACTTAAAAAAAAAATGAAAAAATGGAAAAAGAAGCGTTTTAAAATTCTCAAATTTTATAAAGAAAGAACAAACTTGCTTTTTTTAAAAGAACTACTAAAACAATTCTCTAAAATAACGAATTTAAATAAAAAAGGGATAAATATAGAAATACCAATATACCAGTTGAATGAAGCTAAAAAACAAAAAAATGTAAGAATTAGTAACCAAACAATTGATGAATTGTCCACTCCCACTCAATCTATTGATTGGACAAAGGATTCATTGAGAGAACAAAAAATGAAAGATCTGATTGATATAACAAACACATTAATAAATAAAACAGACGCAATTATAAAAGAAAAAAAAAAAGAGTTTAGAACTTCAAAGAAAAATATTAGTCCTAACAAAATAAGTTCTCATCAGAAAAGATTACAATCAGCCCACATAAAATGGAAAATTTTAAAAAAAATAAATATTGAATTAATTCATAAATTCCACCATTTTTTAAAAGTTTTGAATGAAAAGATATATATATATATCTTGTTAGGGATGATTAATATCCCCAGAATTAATGCACAACTTTTGATTGAGTCAATAAAAAAAAGAATAAAAAAATACATTTCCAATAATGAGGAAAATCAAGAAATAATTGATAAACCAAATCAAAATATAACTCACTTTATTGAAACTATAAATAAATCTGTTTTTTATATTAAAAATAAGAATACAAATCTTTTTTTTGATTTATCATATTTGTCTCAAGCATATGTATTTTACAAATTATCACAAACCAAAGTTATTAACTTATCTAAATTAAGATCCATCTTTCAATATCACGGAACATCCATTTTTCTTAACAAAAAAATAAAAGATTATTTTTTTGAAGTCCAAAGAGTATTTCATTCCGAATTTAAACAAAAGAATTTCAAAAATTCTAAAATGAATCAATGGAAAAACTGGTTACAAGGTCATTATAAATACGATTTATACCCGATTAAATGGTCCGGATTAATAGAAAAAAAATTTCGAAATAGAGTCAATGAAAGTCGTATGTTCAAAAATACGTCTTTACCAAAATGTGATTCCTATGAAAAAAACCGCTTAATTTGGTATAAAAAAAAAAAGGATTTTGAAACATACTACACATTACCCAATCAAAAAGATAATTTTAAAAAAGAATATATATATAATCTCTTATCCTATAAATCTATTAATTACGAAGATAAAAAAGATTCATATATTTATGGATTACCAGTACAAGTAAATAATAAGAAAAAAATGTATTATATTTACAATAACGATGAAAAAAAATTATTTGATATGCTAGAATGTATCCCTATCAATAATTATCTAGTAGAAGATAATATTATAACTATTAATAAAAATTCGGATAGAAAATTTTTTGATTGTGGAATTCTACATTTTTGTCTTAAAAAGAGGGCTTCAATATTCTCCTGGATCAATATTGAGGCGGGTACCAACAGTAATACGAATACTAAACCTGGGGTTTTTAATTATAAAATAATCGATAAAATGGATAAGAACGCTTTTTTTGATTGGATGGGAATGAATGAAGAAATACTAAGTTGTTCCATATCGAATTTTGAACTTTGGTTCTTCCCAGAAATTGCAAAACTTTATAATGCATATAGAATTAACCCGTGGACCATACCAATTAAATTCATTTTTTATAATTGGAATGTAAATGATACTTTTAGTAAAAATCTCATTGGAAAGAAAAAAAAATATATTTTTATATCATCAAATGAACAAACTCTTGAATTTGAAAAAAAAAAAAATCAAGTCGAAAAAGAATCCGTAGCCCAAGAGGATCTTGAATCAATTATGTCAAACCAAGAAAAATATGTTCAAGAAGAGTATGCAGAATCAGATCTGAAAAAACGTAGAAATAAAAAGCACTACAAGAAAAATACGGAAGTAGAAGAAGTAGAACTTGATTTCTTATTAAAAAGATATTTGTGTTTTCAATTAAAATGGAAAAATTCCTTAAATCAAAGAATGATCAATAACATAAACGTATATTGTCTCCTGCTTAGACTAAGAAACCCAAGAGAAATTGCGATATCCTCTCTTCAAAGGGGAGAAATTCGTCTGGATATTCTTATAATTCAGAAGGATTTAACTCTTACAAAATTGATCAAAAAGGGAATATTGACTATCGAACCAGTTCGTCTATCGGTAAAAAACGATGGAAAATTGATTCTATATCAAACTATAGGTCTTTCATTAGTTCATAAGAATCAATTTCAAAGAAACCAAGAAAAAAGCTCTAGGGATAAAAATAGTTTTGATGAACCCATTGCAATACATCAAAAAAGGACTGAAAATAAATATAAAAAAAATAATGATTTCCTTGTTCCTGAAAATATTTTATGCTCTAGAGTTTGTAGAGAGTTTAGAATTCTAAATTGTTTCAATTCTAAGAATGAAAAAAATATCCATAGAAATAAAGAATTTTTGAATCCAAATAGAGTGAAAAATAGTGTTCACGTTTTAGATAAACGTAAACATCTTGATAGATATAATAACAAACTAATTCACTTTAAACTCTTTCTTTGGCCCAATTATCGATTAGAAGATTTAGCTTGTATGAATCGTTATTGGTTTGATACAAATAATGGCAGTCGTTTTAGTATGGTAAGAATATATATGTATCTACAATTGCAAATTCGTTAATGCGACATTTTTACAATATATGTACTATATTTAGTATCTGAAGAAAAAAAAAATAAGCCTCTCCGTTATCTTACGTTTTGATACATAATATGACTTAAATTCAATCTAAATGTACAAATGAAACAATAAAATTTTCTTATTGAAATTTTTATTTTCAGTCTAACTATTTTGTGTGTGTGTGTAAAAATATACCATCCTTTTTTTTTTTATATCCCAATTCCATTTTCAAAAAGGGATTGAGTATTAATTAATAATGTATTTTATTTGACAAAAAAGCAAAATATCAATTTTTTGAAATACAAAACAAAATTTTAATCCGTGACAATGCTAATTGTATATTATTACTGATCACTAAATAAAAAATATATAATATCTAAAACTATAAGGAATTTTTTTATGATAAAAAACAAATTGATCTCAGTTATTTCGAAAGAAGAAAAAAAAGAAAAAAGGGGGTCTGTTGAATTTCAAGTATTAAGTTTCACGAATAAGATACGAAGACTTACTTCACATTTGGAATTGCACAAAAAAGACTATTTATCTCAAAGAGGTCTACGTCAAATTCTGGGAAAACGCCAAGGGTTACTGTGTTATTTATCAAAGAAAAATAGAATACATTATAAAGAATTAATTAAACAATTGGATATTCGGGAGTCAAAAACTCGTTAATTAAAAAAGAAATTTTGAATTATTTGATTTATTAGATATTGCATTTTGTTAGATATTCAATTTTAATCAATTTATTTGTGTTTTCGGCAATTCATGGAAAAATGAATCGAGGAGAAAATTATGACTGGACCAGCTACAAGAAAAGACTTCATGCTAGTCAATATGGGCCCCCACCACCCATCAATGCACGGTGTTCTTCGACTCATGGTCACTTTAGACGGTGAAGACGTTATTGACTGTGAACCCATATTGGGTTATTTACATAGAGGAATGGAAAAAATTGCGGAAAACCGAACAATTATACAATATCTACCTTATGTAACCCGTTGGGATTATTTAGCTACTATGTTTACAGAAGCCATAACCATAAATGGACCAGAACAGTTGGTAAATATTCAAGTCCCTAAAAGAGCCAGCTATATCAGAGTTATTATGTTGGAGTTAAGTCGTATAGCTTCTCATCTGTTATGGCTTGGCCCTTTTATGGCCGATATTGGCGCACAGACTCCTTTCTTCTATATTTTCAGAGAAAGAGAATTTGTCTATGATCTATTCGAAGCTGCCACCGGAATGAGAATGATGCATAATTTTTTTCGTATCGGGGGAGTCACAGCTGATCTACCTCATGGTTGGATAGATAAATGTTTGGATTTCTGCGATTATTTTTTGACAGAAGTTGCTGAATATCAAAAACTTATTACAAAAAATCCTATTTTTTTAGAACGAGTTGAGGGCGTAGGCATTATTGGTGGGGAAGAAGTAATAAATTGGGGTTTATCAGGACCAATGCTACGAGCTTCAGGAATACAATGGGATCTTCGTAAAGTTGATCATTATGAGTGTTATGACGAATTTGATTGGGAAGTTCAATGGCAGAAAGAAGGAGATTCATTAGCTCGTTATTTAGTTAGACTTGGTGAAATGATGGAATCCATAAAAACGATTCAACAGGCTTTGGAAAAAATTCCAGGGGGACCTTATGAAAATTTAGAAAGCCGGTGTTTTGATAGAGAAAGGTATCCGGAATGGAATAATTTTGAATATAGATTCATTAGTAAAAAACCTTCGCCTACTTTTGAGTTGCCGAAACAAGAACTTTATGTGAGAGTCGAAGCTCCAAAAGGAGAATTGGGCATTTTTCTGATAGGGGATCAGGGTAGTTTTCCTTGGAGATGGAAAATTAGACCACCAGGTTTTATCAATTTGCAAATTCTCCCTCAGTTAGTTAAAAGAATGAAATTGGCCGATATTATGACAATACTAGGTAGCATAGATATCATTATGGGAGAAGTTGACCGTTAAAATGATAATTAATATAACAAATGTACAAGATATCAATTCTTTTTCAAGATTGGAATCCTTAAAAGAGGTCTATGAAATTATATGGGTGCTTGTCCCTATTTTTACTCCTATATTCGGAATCACAATAGGTGTACTAGTAATTGTATGGTTAGAAAGAGAAATATCCGCAGGGATACAACAACGTATTGGACCTGAATATGCGGGTCCTATGGGAGTTCTTCAAGCTTTAGCAGATGGTACAAAATTGCTTTTAAAAGAAAATCTTCTTCCATCTAGAGGGGATACTCATTTATTCAGTATCGGACCATCCATAGCAGTTATATCAATTCTACTAAGTTATTCAGTAATTCCTTTTGGTTATCGCCTTGTTTTAGCCGATCTCAATATTGGTGTTTTTTTATGGATTGCCATTTCAAGTATTGCTCCTATTGGACTTCTTATCTCAGGATATGGTTCAAATAATAAATATTCTTTTTTAGGTGGTCTACGAGCTGCTGCTCAATCGATTAGTTATGAAATACCATTAACTCTCTGTGTATTATCAATATCTCTACGTGCGAGTCGTTAAGACATAAACTTCTCCTTTTTTTAAGAGTTAAAATAAATTGAATAGTTTTCTATTCATTATTTATATTAATGAACTAAAGAACTAAATTAGATGGTTATATGAGTGAAATAAAACAGCTTATAGAAAAAAGAATTCGCAGTAAAAATATTGAGTCTCATTTTCTAGGTATAAGAGTTAAGCCGAAATAAACATAATAAAAAGAGAACTTTTATCCCAAGATTGGTTCAAAAATTAACCCGTCTTGAAGCGGACTCAAAAAAAAAGATCAACCTTAGTGAATTTTCAATATTATTTGTATGTATTAATATACATCTATTACCATAATATGCGCGATTGAAAAAAAAATGAGTGGATGGTTAGAAACACCAAAATATGCAAAGGATTAGTAATAGAGATTTTCAAAATTATCCAAAATAAGAGAAGAAAACATTTTTTCAAAATGGATAATCAAAAAAGAATACTAATTGGGGCTTTAAATTCGTAGAAATGATCAGGTAGTACTCCCCACGATTCCGATCCAGAATATGCTTCTATCTACCCATTAACTAAATGACTATCCAAAACGAAAAAATCCCTTATTTTATAAGTTCCCCCCTTTTTTTCTGAAAAACAAGAATAGGAACGAAAAAAAAAAAAAAGAAAGAATACAAGTACAAAAAAAGATATCTTTTTTTTCTTTCTTATCTCCATGCTATTCCGATATTCATTTTATTTCCCATATCCATATTCATAAAGGTAAAATTCATGTCAAAATTGACGCACTAATGGAATGGTTATTTCGTTTTCGTAATTAAAAGCGCTGGATTATTTGTATTTCTAAAAAAAGTATTTTAGTGAAGAATTAAGTTATTACTTAACGAAGAAAAATTTTAATTTTTAAAGAGGATGAGATCAATTCAGAAGTCATTTTTTTATTTATTATTTTCTTTTTTATTCAAATAAAACTAAAACAGACAGAATTCCATTGATTTAATTTTGGAATACACGATAGCTCGATTTGGATACTATACTATCCAACAAAACATACATATCAAGATAAATAATATCGATCAACTCCTTAAATTTATTTATATCTTTTGAGGAGCCGTATGAGGTGAAAATCTCATGTACGGTTCTGGAATAGCGATGAGAACAGTAATGTTATTGGCGACTATAATTATCTAACAGTTCAAGTACAGTTGATATAATTGAAGCTCAATCAAAATATGGTTTTTGGGGGTGGAATTTGTGGCGTCAACCTATAGGTTTTATGATTTTTTTAATTTCTTCTTTAGCCGAATGTGAAAGATTACCTTTTGATTTACCAGAAGCAGAGGAAGAATTAGTAGCGGGTTATCAAACGGAATATTCGGGTATCAAATTTGGTTTATTTTACGTTGCTTCCTATCTAAATCTATTAGTTTCTTCATTATTAGTAACAGTTCTTTATTTGGGCGGTTGGGATATATCTATTCCATACATATTTAATTCTTCACTTTTTGAAATAAATAAAGCAGGTGGACTCTTTGCAATGACAATTGGTATCTTTATTACATTAGTTAAAACTTATTTGTTCTTGTTCATTTCTATAACAACAAGATGGACTTTACCCAGACTAAGAATGGATCAATTATTAAATCTTGGATGGAAATTTCTTCTACCTATTTCTCTCGGTAATTTATTATTAACAACTTCTTTCGAACTTTTTTCACTATAAAGAAATACAATGTTTTATATTCACAACTTATCTCAACCAAGAGAAAGAAACAAACATCAAATTATTCATAGATATTACAATATGTTCCCTATGATAACTGGGTTCATGAATTATGGTCAACAAACAGTACGAGCTGCAAGATACATTGGTCAAAGTTTCATGATTACTTTATCCCACGCAAATCGTTTGCCTGTAACTATTCAATATCCTTACGAAAAATTAATAACATCCGAGCGTTTCCGTGGTCGAATCCATTTTGAATTTGATAAATGTATTTCTTGTGAAGTATGTGTTCGTGTATGTCCTATAGATCTACCCGTTGTTGATTGGAAATTGGAAACTTATATTCGAAAGAAACAATTGCTTAATTACAGTATTGATTTCGGAATCTGTATATTTTGTGGTAACTGCGTTGAATATTGTCCAACAAATTGTTTATCCATGACAGAAGAATATGAACTTTCTACTTATGATCGTCATGAATTGAATTATAATCAAATTGCTTTGGGTCGTTTACCAATATCCGTAGTTGACGATTCTACAATTCGAACAATTTCAAATTCTCCTGAAATTCCAATAAAAAAGAAGTAAATCCCGTGATTAAATGGTAATTGGAAATTACTAAATTTCTCTTTTAATCTAAAGGAATGAGGTTTCTTTCTTTTTGTTTGTTTGGTCACTAACAAAAAAAAAATTTCAATTTTTGATTAATAAGAATTGCAACTTTTTTTGGATTGAAAATATATTAATAATTGAAAAAAAAAAAGATATTCAAAATATCGGGAATTATTTCAAAATACATAATTTCGAAATACTCTTTTTCATATAAAAAATGAAGTTAATCCAATAAAAGTACATAGATTAATTCACAACCTTTCAGATTCAATTACGAATTGATCCCATTTTTTTTTCCTGGTCGAGTCAATAAGTTCATGAAAAATATTTCTATTTTTTATTTATTATTGTACATATAATGGATTTGCCTGGACCGATACATGATTTTCTTTTAGTCTTGTTGGGATCAGGTCTTATATTAGGAAGTATGGGTGTCGTATTACTTAACAACTCAATTTATGCTGCTTTTTCATTGGGACTGGTTCTTGTTTGTATATCTTTTTTTTATATTTTATCAAACTCGCATTTTGTAGCTGCTGCGCAACTCCTTATTTATGTGGGAGCTATAAATGTTTTAATCATATTTGCTGTGATGTTTATGAAGGGTTCAGAATATTCCAAAGATTTTAATCTTTGGACCATTGGAAGTGGAGTTACTTTGCTGGTTTGTACAAGTATTTTTGTTTCACTAATGAATACTATTCTAGATACGTCATGGTATGGAATTATTTGGACTACAAGATCCAATCAGATTCTAGAGCAAGATTTGATAAGTACTAGTCAACAAATTGGAATTCATTTATCAACAGATTTTTTTCTTCCATTTGAACTCATTTCAATAATTCTTTTAGCTGCTTTGGTAGGTGCAATTGCCGCGGCTCGCCAGTAATGAATCTTTAGAACTAGCAACTGCAATTTAAATACTAAATAAAACACTTTGTTCTAGGTTATCATACCCATACCCTTTACTTTAACTTTAATTAAGTATATTTTTAAAAATTGCTTCTGTCTAAATTCTTTTTTTTATTCGATCTATTACCAAAAGATTTCCCTTGTTCTGTACTTTTTTTAGTCAATCGAATTGCATTTTTTAAATTGTTACTTATATTGAAATGAATCGAAATTGATAAGGAGTTGGTCAATGATGCTCGAACATGTACTTGTTGTAAGTGCCTATTTATTTTGTATTGGTATCTATGGATTGATCACAAGCCGAAACATGGTTAGAGCTCTTATGTGTCTTGAACTGATCCTCAATGCAGTTAATATAAATTTGGTAACATTTTCTGATTTTTTTGATAGTCGTCAATTAAAAGGTAATATTTTCTCCATTTTTGGTATAGCTATTGCAGCCGCTGAAGCAGCTATTGGACCAGCTATTGTTTCATCAATTTATCGTAATAGAAAATCAACGAGTATTAATCAATCGAATTTGCTAAATAAGTAGTCTTCAGTGGATAAATGATGATATTCGTCAAGTTGAATTATCTGTTTATCCGGAAAATAGGATACATAATGTATGACGAAAACGTAAGAAATTAAAGTATCTTGGCCCTATCGCATGATTCAATCTCATAGTAAGTTTAAATTGATTAGATAAATTATAAAAAATTATTGATTCATCTGGTATCTAAATAATAATTAATTTAAAGCTTTATTACTAGATTGAAAATTGATGATGTTCAAAAATTTATAGATCCAATGTCACATTCAGTAAAGATTTATGATACATGTATAGGGTGTACTCAATGTGTCCGAGCTTGCCCCACGGATGTATTAGAAATGATACCTTGGGACGGATGTAAAGCTAAGCAAATAGCTTCTGCTCCAAGAACAGAAGACTGTGTTGGTTGTAAGAGATGTGAATCCGCTTGTCCAACGGATTTTTTGAGTGTTCGAGTTTATTTATGGCATGAAACAACTCGAAGCATGGGTCTAGCTTATTGATACATACGAGAAAACCATACTTGAATACATTTGATTTTTTTTTACTGACAACAACTCGTGCTCGAAAAAATATATATATATTTTCGAGCACGAGTTGTTCTAGTCCAAGTGTATCTTGTTTTTACTACGAATTATTTTCCTTGGTTAACAATAGTTGTAGTTTTCCCAATATTTTTTGGTTCCCTACTTTTCTTTCTCCCTCATAAAGGAAATAAGGTCATTAGGTGGTATACTTTATGTATATGCTTTTTAGAACTCCTTATGATAACCTATAAATTTTGTTATCATTTTGACTTTGACGATCCATTAATTCAATTGACAGAGGATTATAAATGGATCTATTTTATGAATTTTTACTGGAGATTGGGAATAGATGGTCTTTCTATAGGACCTATTTTACTGACGGGGTTTATCACCACTTTAGCTACTTTAGCGGCTTGGCCAGTTACGCGGAATTCTCGATTATTTCATTTCCTAATGTTAACTATGTATAGCGGTCAAATCGGATCATTTTCTTCTCGAGATCTTTTACTTTTTTTTCTCATGTGGGAATTCGAATTAATTCCTGTGTATTTACTTCTATCGATGTGGGGAGGAAAGAAACGTTTGTATTCAGCTACAAAATTTATTTTGTACACTGCAGGGAGTTCCATTTTTTTGTTAATGGGAGTTCTGGGTATTGGTTTATATGGTTTTAATGAACCAACATTTAATTTTGAAACATCAGCTAATCAATCGTATCCTGTGGCACTGGAAATAATTTTTTATATTGGATTTCTTATTGTTTTTGCTGTCAAATCACCGATTATACCCTTACATACATGGTTACCAGACACACATGGAGAGGCACATTACAGTACTTGTATGCTTCTAGCCGGAATCTTATTAAAAATGGGAGCATATGGATTAGTTCGGATCAATATGGAATTATTACCCTACGCTCATTCTATATTTTCTCCCTGGTTGATCATAGTAGGGATAATTCAAATAATCTATGCAGCTTTAACATCTCCTGGTCAACGTAATTTAAAAAAAAGAATAGCTTATTCTTCCGTATCTCATATGGGTTTCATAATTATAGGAATTGGATCTATATCTGACGCGGGACTCAATGGATCTATTTTACAAATAATTTCTCATGGATTTATTGGTACTGGACTTTTTTTCTTAGCAGGAACAGGTTATGATAGAATACGTCTTGTATATCTTGACGATATGGGAGGAATGGCTATACCGATTCCTAAAATATTTACGACTTTCAGTATTTTATCGATGGCTTCTCTTGCATTACCGGGAATGAGTGGTTTTGTTGCAGAACTAATAGTCTTTTTTGGAGTTATTACCAGCCAAAAATATCTTTTAATGACAAAAATATTACTTCTTTTTGTAATGGCAATTGGAATGATATTAACTCCTATTTATTTATTATCCATGTTACGCCAGATGTTCTATGGATACAAACTTTTTAATGTTCAAAATTTTTATTTTTTTGATTCAGGACCGCGAGAGTTGTTTGTTTCGATCTCTATCCTTTTACCAATAATAGGTATTGGTATTTATCCAGATTTTGTTTTAGCACTATCAGTCGATAAAGTTGAAGCTATTTTAGCTAATTATTTTTATAGATAATTTTCTTTCATAAAAATAAATAAATTAGCAATACAATATTGCAATAATAATGATTTAAAAAGGAATTTGTTGTATAAAATAAGTGAAAAAAAAAAAAAAAATGAATTGGACTTGCAACCATAACCATATACATTTGGGTTTTCTGAGAACCATTTGAATCACTACATTACTGAATTCAAATGGTTCTCTTTCTCCATGATTTACACGAATTTTTCTTATATATATACTGTTCTATGTTTAGATTCGTTAGGTCCTTTCTTCAATTCAATTAGATATTTAATGTAAATGAACCATAACTATGTAGCCCTATCCCTAATAAATTGACCCCAAAATAGCATATCCAAATTATAATAAAACCCATAGATGCCACAATTGCAGAATTTACACTTTCAAAATTTGTATTTGTTCTAATATGTAAATAAATTGCGAATATGGTCCAAGTAATAAATGCCCACGTTTCCTTTGGATCCCAATTCCAATATGATCCCCATGCCTCATTAGCCCATACTGCTCCTGAAAGAATACCTATGCTTAAAAAGATAAACCCTATACTAATAATACGATAACTCCAATGATCTAATTGATGAATCAATTGAGACTTGTAATAATTGTTACAATAAAATAAATAAGTGTTTTTTAAAACATTGTTTCCGCCGTTCATGTATTGGATCTCACCCAAGGAAAATGCATTATTTAAAAAATAACTGTTTTTACCAAAAATTTTTATGACTTTTTGAAATGTAATGACTACAAGAGCTAATGAAAATAATGATCCACATAAAAGAGATGCATAACCCAATACCATCATACTTACATGCATCATTAACCAATGAGATTGAAGAGCCGGGACTAATATTTCGGATTCATGCATGTAAGTTAAAAATATTGAAATAGAAAAACCTTGGGTAAAAACAGTACTTAGCATGGTTATTGAACTTAAACTCAAATAGTTTTTATTTTTTTTTAAATATGTAACCATATGAATAATGGAAAAACTCCATGAAAGAAATAGTAATGATTCAGATAAATCACTTAATGGTAAATGTCGCAAATAAATCCAACGACTAACTAATAATCCAGTTATAAACAAAAAAGTAGTTTTCATTCCTTTTTCTGCGGAAGCATATAGTCCTACGATTTCATCAACTAATAAGGTTATCAAAATAATTGTAATTACAATGGAAACGACTGAAAGGGATATATGAGTTAATATATGTTCTACAGTTGAAAATATCATAAAAAAAAAAAGGGGGGGGATCTATCAATTATAAGAATAGAAATCGGGAACTCAATTCATTATATTATAGTCCTTATTCTTTTATAATACCTTATTCTTTTAAAATATTTTGAATTTATAATATAAGGTGCCATGCCGCTACTCGGATTCGAACCGAGATGCTCTAGCACTGCTTCCTAAGAGCAGCGTGTCTACCGATTTCACCATAGCGGCTTTCTCGAAATCATAATAACTTATTTTGATTCAATCGTCGAGATTGAAAGAATCAAGTCAATGTAATATTTTTTAGCAAATCAAAAACTGTATAAAAAAATTTAAGTAAAAAAAAAGTGTATATTTTATTTGTATCGCTTAGAATTTGAGTATTATGTCTAAGTATTAGACTCCAAAAATTGATCGAAATATTTGTATAACTTTGTATTAAGTGTTAGAGTTGTTATTGTGTAAAGAATTTGTCTTACGATTTAGAAAACTTATTTAATTAGGTATTGTTAAGTATTGGCGAAATAGATTATATAATCTAACAAATATCTAATAATATATTTCAATATAATAATAAAGTTATTATTTCTATCAGAATTTCCATTGTACCATAATTCAATAAATCTTTTCTCAATTTATAGATATTTTGATTAATATTCTAGTCTCTGCATGGAATCCTTTTTTTATCACTTCAAATTATTATAGGATTCCTTATATAAAAAATCTACCTAAACCTAAAGAAGATAAAAAAAAGATTAAGACAAGAAGAAAGAAACTTTTTTAATTGGCTTAAACTATTATCTCTCTAAATTTGGATTACGATATATAATATATCCCTACCCCTACTCCTTTTAAGCCAATTAAAAAAAACTTTTTCTTTAGGGTCGATGGGGATTCTGATTTTCCCCATCCGAAAAATGAAAGAACAAACATGCTAAAACTAAAATTAAAGGGAAAACCTTGTTTATTCTTTTTTCTCTTTCTGAAGTTCAGTTTTTTCTTTTTCAAAAAGTATCATTTTGTTTTTTTAGAATTTAGTAAACAAAATGATTTTTAGTTTACATATCCTAAAAGAAAAAAAAAACAAATTTAATATAGGTCCCATTAGGAAATAATAATCATTTAAAAATGAATTCTTTTGAATTTAACTAGTCTCTTTTTTTAGTTAAAAGGGTTCAGATTATTAGAATGTTTATTTTTTTGATTTATTTGATTTGTTGCACAAAAAAACTTTTTGAATTCCCTGTAGAAATAGATTTTGCTAATGAAAAAGCTTTCAACGCTGCCCAATACCCTTTGCTTTTCCAAATATTTTTACGAATTCGTTTTTTTGATATAGAAGTGCGTTTTTTTGGAACTGCCATTTTAAAATTAAAATAAGTTATTCATTTCTATAGTTGGATGTGAAAGACATATTTTGCTTAAAAAAAAAATGATTCGTTACTATACTATTTATTTACTATACTATATATTATATATTTGTTCTTTTGATTCGATTCCTTTCATAATAGAATCGTTAGATTCTATGAAAACTCATTAAAATATATTAAGAGAAACAAACATAAAAGAAAGATAATAATATTATATTATTGCAAAAAAGAATACAACAAGAAAAGACTCTATTCGGGTCTGGTCTGGCATTGTCTATTTTCGCCGGCTTCCATTTATATATGAATGAAATATACATGTTATAGAATCGATCGAAAATTGTAAAAACTCGACCTTTCTATTTATATGAATCCAATTTTGATTTGTTAATTCGACTGAAACTATTAATTCCTTTAGTAAACCCTTTTAGAATTTATTTATTTATGTCAAAGGATTAGTATATATCATTTTTTTTTTATTGAAAAAAATCCATTCAGTTCAAAAGGTAATTGGTTAATGATTTTGAATAAACGAACTCAAAAAAAAAAAAAAGAGTTCTTATTTTTTTGGGGTTTGGTCAATTCATACAATTTTTTTTTTTATAATTCTTTGCCCTTCCTCTATAAACCTTGTTCTATAACTAAAAAGTTTAGTAATGCGTAAAAAATAATAATGCAAATTTTTCATTTTCTATATCGTCAGAACAAAAAAAAATATAAGTTTTTACTGAAAATAGCATTTCAGTATATTATGGGAACAATTCTAAGTTCTTGATTCGAAATATTTGAAGTATTTGAAAAAATTGAAAATAATTAAGCATAGAAAATTCTATTTCACTTTTACATATTTTAATTTGTTATTAACTGACCCTTTTGAAAAGAAAAAAAAAGTTCGTGAATCAGAAATAATAAATTAATAAAATAAATAATAACAAAATATTTTTTTATGGAATATACATATCAATATTCATGGATCATATCTTTTATTTCACTTCCAATTCTGATGTTACTAGCAGGGGGACTCTTTCTTTTTCCAACGTCAACAAAAAAACTTCGCCGTATATGGTCTTTTACTGGTGTTCTCTTTTTAAGTATAGTTATGATTTTTTCATTTTATTTGTTTATTCATCAAATAAGTAACAGTTATGTTTATCAATATGTATGGTCTTGGACTATCAATAATGATTTTTCTTTAGAGTTTGGCTACTTGATCGATCCACTTACTTCTATTATGTCATTATTAATTACTACTGTTGGGATTTTGGTTCTTATTTATAGTGACAATTATATGTCTCATGATCAAGGATATTTGAGATTTTGTGCTTATATGATTTTTTTCAATATTTCAATGTTGGGATTAGTTACTAGTTCTAATTTGGTACAAATTTATATTTTTTGGGAATTGGTTGGAATGTGTTCGTATCTATTAATAGGTTTTTGGTTTACACGACCTATTGCGTCGAATGCTTGTCAAAAGGCATTTGTAACGAATCGTGTGGGAGATTTTGGTTTATTATTAGGGATTTTAGGTCTTTATTGGACAACGGGTAGTTTTGAATTTCGTGATTTGTTTAAAATATTCAATAACTTGATTTCTAATAACGAGGTTCATTTTCTATTTGTTAGTTTATGTGCCTTCCTATTATTTTCTGGTGCAGTTGCTAAATCTGCTCAATTTCCCCTTCATGTGTGGTTACCTGATGCTATGGAGGGACCTACCCCCATTTCGGCTCTTATCCATGCTGCTACCATGGTAGCAGCGGGAATTTTTCTTGTCGCTCGGTTTATTCCTCTTTTTATAGTCATACCTTACATAATGAATATAATAGCTTTGATCGGTATAATAACAGTACTGTTTGGAGCTACTTTAGCTCTTGCTCAAAAAGATATTAAGAGAAGCTTAGCTTATTCTACAATGTCCCAATTGGGTTATATGATGTTAGCTTTGGGTATAGGTTCTTATCGAGCTGCTTTATTTCATTTGATTACTCATGCTTATTCAAAAGCTTTGTTGTTTTTAGGATCAGGTTCTATTATCCATTCAATGGAATTGGTTGTTGGATATTCTCCCGATAAAAGTCAGAATATGGTTCTTATGGGTGGTTTAACAAAGCATGTACCAATTACAAAATTTTTTTTTTATTAGGTACACTTTCTCTTTGTGGTATTCCACCTCTTGCCTGTTTTTGGTCTAAAGATGAAATTCTTAATGATAGTTGGTTATATTCACCTATTTTTGCAATAATAGCCTTTTCCACAGCGGGACTAACTGCATTTTATATGTTTCGTATCTATTTACTGACTTTTGAAGGACATTTAAACCTTTATTTTAAAAATTATAGTGGAAAAACAAATAAATTCCTTTATTCAATATCTTTATGGGGTAAAGAAGGATCAAAAATAATGAGAAAAAAAAATTGTTTATTATCCTTATTAACAATGAATAATTATCAGAGTTCTTTGAAAAAGCTATATCAAATTGATACTACAGGAAAAAATACGATACATCCTTTTCTTACTGTTTGTCAGAGTGATACTAAAACTACTATTTCCTATCCTTATGAATCGGATAATACTATGCTTTTTCCTATGTTTTTGTTAACTTTATTTATTTTGTTTGTTGGTATCCTAGGAATTCCTTTCAATCAATTGAATCAAGAAAGAATGGATTTGGATATATTAGACAAATTATTAATTCCGTCTATAAATCTTTTACATGAAAGTTCAAATAATTTAGTTAATTGGTATGAATTTTTGAAAAATGCTACTTTTTCAGTCAGTATAGCTTATTTTGGAATAGTTATAGCATTTTTTTTCTATAAGCCCGGTTATTCATCTTTACAAAATTTTTACTTTCTTAATTCATTTGTTAAAAGTTTTCTTAACAAAAAAAAGAATCCCTTTTTTTTTGAAAAACTAATATATCTAATATATGATTGGTCATATAATCGTGGGTACATAGATTTTTTTTATAGAATATTTTTTATTGGGAGTATAAGAAAATTGGCTGAATTCATTTATTTTTTTGATAGATGGATAATTGATGGAATTACAAATGGAATTGGTATTATTAATTTTTTTGTAGGAGAAAGTATTAAATATGCAGGAGGTGGTCGAATCTCTTCTTATATTTTATTGTATTTATCTTATGTATTAATTTTTCTATTAGTAATGTATTTGAACTCTATTTATCAATTTTTGATTTAAATTGTTTCTTTTGTGTTCATTGATAGAACTCAAATGATAATGATTATACAATTGATCAGAAGAGAGTTTTTGTATTGTGAACAGAGATATCTTTCTTTGTATCATTTCCATAAAAATATAAACACTAGGTGGATATGTAAAAGATATTCTTTCTTTTCCGTCACTTTTACATGTATAAAAAAAATATTGTGACATTTCATTTCTTACCGCATTTTCCAAATGATCATTTTTTATATATCGCAATGGACGATTCCATCGTTTATAGTCGAAAAGAATAGTCACAAGAGGTTTTTCAAACCAGAAGAGATTTTTTTTTTCTTTTTTATCTATTTCGAACTTAGAATTTTCTTGATTCCCATCCGGAGGATAAGAAGTTTCATAAACAGGTCTTTTTTTATTTTTATATCGTGTCCTTTTAAAGTGT